AAAATTTGGGCCAAAATAACAGATGCCAAGAAGACCAAAAGACCTTGGACACGTAATGGATCTTGAAGTACTATTTCGGCATCTCCCTGACCAAATCCACCCACATTAGGATTACTCGTTAATGGTTGATCAAATTTGATGGATTCACCCTCTGAAACAAGAACTTCTGGTCCCGGAGGGATAATATCAACCACTTCACGTCCATCCGATGGATCTGTTATGGTTATTTCATACCCCCCTTTTTCTTTTCGTATGATTTTACTTACTATGCCCGCCCCTGTAGCATTATAAACTGTATTGTTACTCTTGCTTCCGTCGGGATAAATCTGGCCCCTTCCCCTATTCCCCCCTACGTATATAGGATATTTTAAGAAGTGAACATCTTTCTTAGTAGCGGGGTCGGGGGAAAGAATAGGAAAGGTGATTTCACTATATTTCTGACCGGGGACAGGCCCTATCACAAGAATATTTTGTTTATTAGGGCGATAGCTCTGAAAAGACAAATTGCCTATCTTTTCTTTCATCTCGGGAGAAATACGATCGGGAGGAGCTAATTCAAACCCCTCCGGTAAAATCAGAACAGCCCCCACATTAAAACCCCCTTTCTTACCATTAGCAAGAACTTGTTTCACTTGCTTATCATAAGGAATTCGAACAACTGCTTCAAATACAGTATCAGGGAGTACCGTCTGTGGAACCTCAATATCCACGGGCTTATTAGCTAAATGGCAGTTGGCACATACAATACGCCCAGTCGCTTCTCGTGGATTTTCATAACCCTGCTGCGCAAAAATAGGATATGCACTTGAAATGGATGTCCGAGTTATGATATATATCATGAGCGATACGGAAATAGATCGAGTAATATGTTCCTTTATCCAAGAAAAAGTCTTTCTAGTTTGCATGGTCTAATCATTGATCCGAAAATTTCTACAATAAATTTGGCAGGTCGCTAGTATAGTTCCCTGTCCACGATTCTGCTATTTATTGGAATCATTTTACTAGAATACTATAGTATAAGTATACTATGAAAATAGTATGAAAATCCCTTGTTTTTAATACTTATGTACAAATACAAAGTAAGAAACATTCTAATTGGATTAATATCGGCGGATCGTTTATCAATCATTCATTGAATGATAAATAACTACAAGTGACGGAGATACACGATTTAAATAACGAAAAATCCAATATTTAAAAATAGTATCGAGAATCACTGGAAAAGTGGAAACAAGACCAGATATAATTTGATCATTATGACCAAACCCAAAATCTTTGTAGATAGAACCAATCATTAGTTCCCAACCATGGGTTGAATGAAATCCGATACATAAATCGGTTAATAAAAGAATCAAAAAAGCTTTGACTGTATCACTTAAGTTATATAGGAATTCTTGAGTCCAAGAGTTAAGAATAACAAGTTTTTGATTACCTAAAATAGAATAACCACTTAGAATAACAAAACAGATTAGATTTGTTGAGAAGTGCAAAATCGTATGGATACGATCCTCATTGTGTATCTTGATCAATTGGATCGTTTCTTTGTGGATTTCTATAGGAAACTTTTGTAGATGTGTCTCCGAGTATTCCTTGATCATTTCTTCCAAGAAGAGGATTTCCTCTAATTCTATGAACTTTTCTAGAATACTTTTGTCTTGCATATCATTCAAAAAAATTTCGGATTGACCCGTATTCGACCAATTAGTAACCCAAGATTCCACACTTTTAGTAAATGAGAGAGAAATCCACCAGGGCAGAAATACTATAGATGCAAGATACAAAAGAGGAGTGAATGCTTTCTTTTTTGCCATTTTTCACCTGTGAATTTTGAATTAACCCACTTCATTTGTCGACTCTATGTGATCCAATATTTTTTTCAAACCAAACATGAGTTCTAGACAAGGTATCAAACCTATGAATCTATTTTCTTTGTGATTTTTTTTGAATCTAGAAAGAATACAGAAATAGACTAGGACTCCACTTCGAATTCGACTGAAGAAATAATACAAAATATAGAATAATTGAGAGAAAGGTATTGTGATGATCAAAAAGTCGGTCGATTGACAAAAAGAAGTTACAAGATATGATTTATCTGCATCTATCTAAAGTATCAATTAGTTATAGAAAAAAACAAGATTCTTGTCTTTTTCGCTCCTGCGGAGAAAGCATTCGTTCTTCAGCCCAATCCTTTTCTCAAAAGACTTCAATTGGTACGCGCAAGAAATAGGCCAATTCCGCGGCTTTTTGTTCAATTTCTCGTGGAGTCAAATTCTCATCAGTACGGGTCAATGGAATAGCTCCCCGGCCTCTGATGTCCATATAAAGGATACGGCGAGCATAAATACCCTCTTTAACTTCTATTCTAACGGATTGAATATCTTTTATACGGAATCGGAGGAATATGCGACGATTTTTTCCAGGAAATCCCCACCTAAAAATACACACCATTCCTTCCTTTCTATCGAATTGATCATAACCACTACCTACATTCCAGGAAATTGTGCACCACAAATAGGAACTAATAAAGAGACCCGCGATCCCGTAGAAAGACATCACGATCCCTTGTGGAAAAAAAAGGATTTGCTGAGACGGAACAAAAGATATCAAATTTCTACCAAGATAACTGGAAGTTCCAACCAATAAGAATCCTAATGAACCTAAAAAAACGACAAGCGCCCAGCAAAAATTACTTAGTTTTCGAGACCCCGTTATAAGTTCTATCCATATATGTTCTGATCGCCAACTCATACTTGATCCGATTGCATTTTATTGGAATTGAGAGAATACCCCAAATGGTTTTGACTTTACTTTTTTTGTTTCCGAATGAACTTTCATCAACTAGCACTAGTTTAATGTGAACTAGCACTAGTTTGATGGGAACCTTTAGGAGTAATTCCTCAAATTGGTTAGATCTAAAATAATAACACACCCTTCCTATGATCCCAATATACATATAGATCCACCAACTTTACATTTTGGGTATCCAGATTTCCCGAAATAAATATATGTGTTATGCTACAAGTCTAAGTTTCAAAAAAACGGATGAGATTGGGTCCCCTTAGATCTAAACAATCTTGTTTTTTTGAACATGAAGAAATAAAGAAGCCATTGCAATTGCCGGAAATACTAGGCCTACTAAAGGCACAAAAATAGAGGGAAATTGGGAAGTTGTCATAAAATGGGTACCTCGATTTACTATTTGTACCTTTTCTTATTTTTTTTTTAATATCATATTTTTTATTTATACTAATTATAATTAATAATTGTAATGAGTATGAATTCGTAGTTATTATTAATTAATTCAATTTGAAAATTCTTATTACAGATATAAGTATCTAATTGAGTATATAGAATAAGTCCAAGGAATGTAGAACCCCAAAAATGCACTTATTCGTCTATCTACATGAAAGATACATATGATAATCCATTTGATTATTTTTCTGCATTTCTTTGTGTTTTGTTCTTGCCTTCGAATTTCATATTAATAAGAGTTTCTTACAAATTCTCGAAAGATTCATTAGAATGTGGCACAACCGGGATTTTTAGTGAAAATAGGATTTTCGGGGGATGAAGAAAGATACAAAACCATTTTTCTATTTTTTTTTCTATATTTGAATTTAATTCTATACGTAAGACAAAATTCGTTTTATTTTCCTAATTTCACGAAAGGAAGAACTCGTGTTTTTATCTTGTTGATAGAGACTTCTTAATTAGTAATCTGGAATCTAGGTAAAAAAAAAGAGTTATCCGCAACTTTTGATTCTTTCTACAATTAGATCTTAGGTCACCAAAGAAAACTTCATTCTTAGTTACTTAGATTCCGATAAGGAAACTACTTGTTTGCTACAAATCAAATAATTGAACCTAGTGCATTGAATTGGCATTCAAGGGAAAGAAGGCGTGGAGCTTAAATAACTCACTCAGAACACTTTTTAAAAGATTACGTGGTACGATTAGGTCAAATAAGCCCTTCTGGAATAAATATTCCGAAGCTTGTGAACCCTCGGGTATCGTTTTATTCAATGTTTGTTCAATTACCCTTTTACCCGCAAATGCAATGTAGGAATTTGGTTCGGCAATAATAATATCTCCCAACATACCAAAACTAGCTGTTACCCCACCGGTAGTAGGAGATGTAAGGATTGATACATACAATAACTTTTTATTTGATTGGTAATTATATAAGGCAGACGAGATTTTAGCCATTTGCATCAAGCTCAAACTTCCTTCTTGCATGCGCGCCCCCCCCGAAGCGCACACTATAATAAGAGGTATAAATTTATTGGTAGCGTACTCAATCAAACGGGTTATTTTCTCCCCGACTACGGATCCCATACTACCCCCCATAAATTGAAAATCCATAACCCCAATTGCTACGGGAATACCATTTAGTTGACCTGCACCTGTTTGAACAGCCTCGGTTAATCCTATCTTTCTTTGATAAAAATCAATACGATTTTTATAAGTCTCCTGCTCCGAATGAAATCCAATGGGATCCCCAGAGACCATGTCTTCATCCATAGGATCCCAAGTACCGGGGTCGATCGAAACTTCGATTCTTTCTGAACTACTCATTTTCAAATGATATCCACATTGTTCACAAATATTAATTTGTGATTTCAAAAGTTTCTTATAATTTAATCCATAACAATTTTCGCATTGAATCCACAACTGCTTGTATTTTTTAGTTGCATTGAGATCGCTAGCTCTTAGAGTTAAATCACTACGCTTCGCGCGGGTTCGTATACGGGGTTCACTACTAGTTTTACGTTTCTGAAAAACGCACCTAGAAATGTAACTGTCACTGCTATCACTTACAGCGGGCGTATCAATACAGATTTGAGACTGAAGATAACTGTCAATGCAACTAGTAATATGATTATTCCAACTAGATTGAGTATCGTACATGTAACGAGTGTATAAGGAATCTTCATTCGTAGATCCATTATTCATATAATTCGAATTGCGATAACTCGAAAAAGAACTTTCCAGTTCACTCC